GTTCCTGTAGCTTACATCAAAGCGTGGCACTGAAGATGCCAAGACGGCACCCATTAAATTCCCAGGAACAAAAGACTTAGTCCTAACCTTACCGTTAGTTTATGCTGAATACATACATGCAAGTATCTGCGCCCCAGTGTAAATGCCCCCAATCTCCTTACCAAGATGAACGGAGCAGGCATCAGGCGCAACTCTACATTAGCCCAAGACGCCTTGCCCAGCCACGCCCCCACGGGTACTCAGCAGTAGTTGATATTAAGCAATAAGCGCAAGCTTGACTTAGTTACAGCAGCCCCCCAGGGCCGGTAAATCTTGTGCCAGCCACCGCGGTCATACAAGAGGCCCAAATTAACCGCTATGCGGCGTAAAGAGTGGCACTGTTCCTATCGCAGTAACTAGAATCGAAATGTAACTGAGCTGTCATAAGCCCAAGATACCCGTAAGCTCTACCCAAAGGTGATTCTAGCTCACACGATTGACCAGACCCACGAAAGCTAGGGCACAAACTGGGATTAGATACCCCACTATGCCTAGCCCTAAATCCTGATGCTTGCCTTACTAAAACATCCGCCCGAGAACTACGAGCACAAACGCTTAAAACTCTAAGGACTTGGCGGTGTCCTAAACCCCCCTAGAGGAGCCTGTTCTATAATCGATAACCCACGATCCACCTAACCTCCCCTTGCCAAAGCAGCCTACATACCGCCGTCGCCAGCTTACCTCCTATGAGAGCGCTAGAGTGAGCAAGATAGCCGCAACTGCTAACAAGACAGGTCAAGGTATAGCCAATGGGAAGGAAGAAATGGGCTACATTTTCTAGCATAGAAAACCACACCAACGGAAGGGAGCATGAAACTGCCCCCCGAAGGCGGATTTAGCAGTAAAGTGGGACAATAAAACCCTCTTTAAGTCGGCCCTAGGACACGTACATACCGCCCGTCACCCTCTTCATGAGCTACACACACTTAATAACTAATACGCCATATAGCTAGAGACGAGGTAAGTCGTAACAAGGTAAGTGTATCGGAAGATGTACTTAGCATATCAAGACGTAGCTATAACAAAAGCATTCAGCTTACACCTGAAAGATATCTGCTACACCCACCCAGATCGTCTTGATGCCACACTCTAGCCCAACCTACACAAAACAAGCACCAAAATTAACAAATCAACCCACCACATTAAACTAAAACATTCTTTAACCCTAGTATAGGCGATAGAAAAGCACCATAGGCGCTATAGAGATTAGTACCGTAAGGGAAAGATGAAATAACAATGAAACCCCAAGCAAGAAACAGCAAAGATGAACCCTTGTACCTTTTGCATCATGATTTAGCAAGAACAACCAAGCAAAGCGAACTTAAGTTTGCCCTCCCGAAACCCAAGCGAGCTACCTACAAGCAGCTACATGTGAGCGAACCCGTCTCTGTGGCAAAAGAGTGGGATGACTTGTTAGTAGAGGTGAAAAGCCAACCGAGCTGGGTGATAGCTGGTTGCCTGTGAAATGAACCTAAGTTCCCTTTTGCCTGCTTCCTACGGACATTACAACCATTTGCATAGACCAGCCAAAAGCTATTCAAAGGAGGTGCAGCTCCTCTGAAAAAGGGTACAACCTACAACAGCGGATAAGACTTCCTCCCCTAACAACTGTGGGCCCTCAAGCAGCCACCAACAAAGAGTGCGTCAAAGCTCTACCACCAAAAATCTAAAAATAACACGACTCCCTCATCACTAACAGGCCAACCTATACCAATAGAAGAATTTATGCTAAAATGAGTAACTAGGGCAACCCCTCTCAAGCGCAGGCTTACATTTTCCCCCATTATTAACAGACCTGGATATCTAGACTCAAACAAGATCAAATATCAAACCCCTTCTGTTAACCCAACCCAGGAGCGCTCCTTAGAAAGATTAAAATCTGTAAAAGGAACTAGGCAAACCACAGGCCCGACTGTTTACCAAAAACATAGCCTTCAGCAGAACCAAGTATTGAAGGTGATGCCTGCCCAGTGACACATGTTCAACGGCCGCGGTATCCTAACCGTGCAAAGGTAGCACAATCAATTGTCCCATAAATCGGGACTTGTATGAACGGCTAAACGAGGCCTTAACTGTCTCTTACAGATAATCAGTGAAATTGATCTCCTCGTGCAAAAGCGAGAATAAACACACAAGACGAGAAGACCCTGTGGAACTTAAAAACCACAACCACCCTCCAATTCAAATCCTAACCCCAGGGGCCCACCCCCCGCGAGCGCTGGTTCGTGTTTTTCGGTTGGGGCGACCTTGGAGAAAAACAAAGCCTCCATAAATAAGATCACACATCTTAACCAAGAACTACCCCTCAACGTGCAAAAAGCGACCTGACCCAATATATTTGACCAATGAACCAAGCTACCCCAGGGATAACAGCGCAATCTCCCTTAAGAGCCCATATCGACAGGGAGGTTTACGACCTCGATGTTGGATCAGGACATCCTAATGGTGCAGCCGCTATTAAGGGTTCGTTTGTTCAACGATTAACAGTCCTACGTGATCTGAGTTCAGACCGGAGCAATCCAGGTCGGTTTCTATCTATGGTACTATCCTTCCCAGTACGAAAGGACCGGAAAGATGAGGCCTATACCACAAGCAAGCCTCCCTCCACAAGTAATGAACCCAACTAAACTACCAAGGAGACTAAATCAACCCGTCCTAGAAAAGGACAGCTAGCGTGGCAGAGCCCGGCAAATGCAAAAGGCTTAAGCCCTTTAGCCAGAGGTTCAAATCCTCTCCCTAGCTTAACCCAATCATGGTCCGACCCCACATCCTAACACTTCTTATTATATGCCTATCCTACGCCATCCCTATCCTAATCGCCGTGGCCTTTCTAACCCTAGTAGAGCGAAAAGTCTTAAGCTACATACAATCCCGAAAAGGGCCCAATGTAGTTGGACCCTTCGGTCTACTACAACCTGTAGCAGACGGAGTAAAACTATTTATCAAGGAACCAATCCGCCCATCAACTTCTGCTCCTCTTCTCTTTATCCTAACTCCCATACTAGCGCTTCTCCTAGCGCTCACAATTTGGATCCCACTACCCCTGCCCTTCTCCCTTGCCGATTTAAACCTAGGACTACTATTCCTACTAGCAATATCCAGCCTCGCAGTCTACTCCATCCTATGATCTGGTTGGGCCTCAAACTCAAAGTATGCCCTAATTGGGGCCCTCCGAGCAGTAGCACAAACCATCTCATATGAAGTGACACTAGCAATTATCCTCCTATCCATAATTGTACTCAGCGGCAACTACACCTTCAGCACCCTGACCATAACCCAAGAGCCCCTGTACCTCATCTTCTCATCTTGACCTCTCGCAATAATATGATATATCTCCACCCTAGCTGAAACAAACCGTGCCCCATTCGACCTCACAGAGGGAGAGTCAGAGCTTGTCTCGGGCTTCAACGTGGAATACGCCGCAGGACCTTTCGCCCTGTTCTTCCTGGCCGAATACGCAAACATCATATTAATAAACACAATAACCACCATCCTATTTTTCAACCCCAGCTCACTCAACCCTTCTCCAGAACTCTTCCCCCTAATTCTCGCCACCAAAATCCTTCTCCTATCCTCAGGATTTCTGTGAATCCGTGCATCCTACCCACGATTCCGTTACGACCAGCTCATACATCTTCTATGAAAAAGCTTCCTACCACTCACCCTAGCCCTATGCTTATGACACACCAGTATGCCCATCTGCTATGCAGGCCTCCCTCCTTACCTAAGGAAATGTGCCTGAATGCCAAAGGGTCACTATGATAAAGTGAACATAGAGGTATACCAATCCTCTCATTTCCTCAAAGCAACACTAGAAAAGCAGGAATCGAACCTACACAAGAGAGATCAAAACCCTCCATACTTCCTTTATATTATTTCCTACCTCAACTAACCAACCAGCAGGGTAAGCTAACAAAGCTATCGGGCCCATACCCCGAAAATGATGGTCCACCCCTTCCCCTGCTAATGAATCCACACACAAAACTAATTTCCTACCTCAGCCTATTCCTAGGTACCACTATTACAATCTCAAGTAACCATTGAATAATAGCCTGAATAGGCCTAGAAATCAACACCCTTGCCATTATACCACTCATTTCAAAACCTCACCACCCACGCGCTATCGAGGCCACAGTTAAATACTTCCTCGTCCAAGCAGCTGCATCAGCCCTAGTCCTATTCGCAAGCACAATTAATGCATGGCACACAGGACAATGAGACCTCACCCAAATAACCCACCCCACAGCGTGCCTCCTTCTAACAACAGCAATTGCAATAAAACTCGGGCTAGTGCCCTTCCACTTTTGATTCCCAGAAGTCCTTCAAGGCTCCACACTAACCACCGCCCTACTATTATCAACCGTAATAAAACTCCCTCCAATCTCCATCCTATTCCTAACACACCATACCCTAGACCCCACACTACTTACCACCATAGCAATCACCTCCACTGCCCTTGGCGGATGGATAGGCCTAAACCAAACACAAACCCGAAAAATCCTAGCCTTCTCCTCCATCTCACATCTAGGCTGAATAACTATCATTATCCTGTACAACCCCAAACTAACCCTACTTACTTTCTACCTCTACACCCTAATAACTTCAACTGTATTCTTAACGCTCAACTCAACCAAAACCCTAAAACTTTCAACAATAATAATCTCATGGACTAAAGCCCCAGTACTAAACACAACCCTCATGCTAACACTTCTCTCCCTAGCCGGCCTTCCTCCCCTAACAGGCTTCCTGCCTAAATGACTCATCATTCAAGAACTGACAAAACAAGAAATAGTCCCCGCCGCCACAACCATTGCTCTACTATCCCTCCTAAGCCTATTCTTCTACCTCCGCCTAGCATACTACACAACAATCACTCTCCCACCAAACCCAACAAACACCATGAAACAGTGGCACACCAATAAACCAACCAACACCATAATTGCAACCCTCTCATCCCTGTCAATCCTCTTACTCCCACTTTCCCCCATAATCCTAACCGCTACCTAGAAACTTAGGATAACCGCCTAAAACCGAAGGCCTTCAAAGCCTTAAATAAGAGTTAGACCCTCTTAGTTTCTGTTAAAACCCGCAAGATACTACCCTGCATCTCCTGAATGCAACTCAGATACTTTAATTAAGCTAGGGTTTCAACACCAACCAACCTAGACAGGTGGGCCTCGATCCCACAAACCCCTAATTAACAGCTAGGTGCCCCAACCAGCAGGCCTCTGTCTACTAGACCCCGGCACGTCTCAACGTACATCAATGAGTTTGCAACTCACCATGAATTTCACCACAGGGCCGATAAGAAGAGGAATTAAACCTCTGTAAAAAGGACTACAGCCTAACGCTTCAACACTCAGCCATCTTACCTGTGACATTCATCAACCGATGACTATTCTCTACCAACCACAAAGACATTGGCACCCTATACCTAATCTTCGGCGCATGAGCTGGTATAGTAGGAACCGCCCTCAGCCTTCTCATTCGCGCAGAACTAGGCCAACCCGGGACCCTACTCGGAGACGACCAAATTTACAATGTAATCGTCACCGCCCATGCCTTCGTAATAATCTTCTTCATAGTAATGCCAGTAATAATCGGAGGTTTCGGAAACTGACTCGTACCGCTCATAATCGGCGCCCCCGACATAGCATTCCCCCGCATAAACAACATAAGCTTCTGACTACTCCCCCCATCCTTCTTACTCCTCCTAGCCTCCTCCACTGTAGAAGCAGGTGCTGGCACAGGATGAACAGTATACCCCCCTCTAGCTGGCAACCTAGCCCATGCAGGAGCCTCTGTAGACCTAGCCATTTTCTCCCTACACCTAGCCGGGGTCTCATCCATCCTCGGCGCAATCAATTTTATCACTACCGCCATCAATATAAAACCCCCAGCCCTATCCCAATACCAGACCCCCCTGTTCGTATGATCCGTATTAATCACAGCCGTCCTGCTTCTACTATCACTACCAGTCTTAGCCGCTGGCATCACAATACTACTCACAGATCGAAACCTAAATACAACATTCTTCGACCCTGCTGGAGGAGGAGACCCTGTCCTATACCAACACCTTTTCTGATTCTTCGGCCACCCCGAAGTATACATCTTAATTCTCCCCGGCTTCGGAATTATTTCGCACGTAGTAGCCTACTACGCTGGTAAAAAAGAGCCATTCGGTTATATAGGAATAGTATGAGCAATACTATCCATTGGATTCCTGGGCTTCATCGTATGAGCCCATCACATATTCACAGTAGGAATAGACGTTGACACCCGAGCATACTTCACATCCGCTACCATAATCATCGCAATCCCAACTGGTATTAAAGTATTCAGCTGACTAGCAACACTTCACGGGGGGACTATTAAATGAGACCCGCCCATACTATGAGCCCTAGGCTTCATCTTCCTATTTACCATTGGAGGCCTAACCGGTATTGTCCTAGCCAACTCTTCACTAGACATCGCCCTGCACGACACATATTACGTAGTTGCACACTTCCACTATGTCCTCTCAATAGGCGCTGTATTTGCCATTCTGGCAGGATTCACTCACTGATTCCCACTATTCACAGGCTTCTCCCTCCACCCCACATGGGCAAAAGCCCACTTCGGGGTCATGTTCACAGGTGTCAATCTAACCTTCTTCCCACAGCACTTCMTAGGTCTAGCAGGGATACCTCGACGCTATTCGGACTACCCTGACGCCTACACACTCTGAAACACCCTATCCTCCATTGGCTCTCTAATCTCAATAACCGCCGTAATCATACTAATATTCATTATCTGAGAAGCCTTCGCATCGAAACGAAAAATTCTCCAACCCGAACTAACCGCCACCAACATTGAATGAATCCACGGCTGCCCACCCCCATATCACACCTTCGAAGAGCCAGCCTTTGTCCAAGTACAAGAAAGGAAGGAATCGAACCCTCTTATGCTAGTTTCAAGCCAACCGCATTAACCATTCATGCTACTTTCTTATGGGGTGTTAGTAAATCCATCACATGGCCTTGTCAAGGCCAAATCACAAGTGAAACCCTTGTACACCCCACATGGCCAACCACTCACAATTCGGCTTCCAAGACGCCTCATCCCCCATCATAGAAGAATTAGTTGAATTCCATGACCACGCCCTAATAGTTGCACTAGCAATCTGCAGTCTAGTCCTCTATCTCCTAACCCTTATATTAATAGAAAAACTATCATCAAACACCGTAGACGCACAAGAAGTAGAATTAATCTGAACGATTCTACCAGCTATCGTCCTAATCCTCCTCGCCCTGCCATCTCTCCAAATCCTCTACATGATAGATGAAATCGACGAGCCCGACTTAACCCTAAAAGCCATCGGCCATCAATGATATTGATCCTACGAGTACACTGACTTCAAGGACCTCTCATTCGACTCTTACATACTCCCCACAACTGAACTCCCCCAAGGCCACTTCCGCCTCTTAGAAGTAGACAACCGAGTAGTCGTGCCCATAGAATCCCCCATCCGAATCATTGTCACCGCTGACGATGTACTCCACTCCTGAGCAATCCCCACACTAGGAGTAAAAACCGATGCAATCCCTGGCCGACTAAACCAAACATCCTTCATCACCACCCGCCCAGGAATCTTTTATGGCCAATGCTCTGAGATCTGCGGGGCCAACCACAGCTACATACCAATCGTAGTAGAATCCACCCCTCTCACCCACTTTGAGAACTGATCCTCACTTCTCTCCTCCTAATCATTAAGAAGCTATGTACCAGCACTAGCCTTTTAAGCTAGAGAAAGAGGACCTTTCCCCCCTCCTTAATGGTATGCCTCAACTTAATCCAAACCCATGATTCCTCATTATACTCCTAACATGATTAACATTCCTCCTCGTCATTCAACCCAAACTTCTATCATTTACCTCACTCAACCCACCTACCAACAAACCCCTCATAACCATTAAAACAACCCCATGAACTTGACCATGAACCTAAGCTTCTTTGACCAATTTACAAGCCCATACCTTCTAGGAATTCCATTAATCCTAGTAGCAACCCTATTCCCGGCACTCCTAATCCCCTCCCCTAACAACCGATGAATTACCAACCGACTGACAACTCTTCAACTATGATTCTTCCACTTAATTACAAAGCAACTTATATCTCCACTAAACAAAAATGGGCATAAATGAGCCACCATCCTAACATCCCTAATAATCTTCCTACTCATAATCAACCTCCTGGGCCTTCTACCATACACATTCACCCCAACCACTCAATTATCCATAAACATAGCACTAGCATTTCCCTTATGACTTGCCACATTACTAACAGGCCTACGAAACCAGCCTTCAATCTCACTCGGCCATCTACTGCCAGAAGGCACCCCCACACCACTAATTCCTGCCCTAATCCTAATTGAAACAACCAGCCTCCTCATCCGGCCCCTTGCCCTAGGCGTCCGCCTTACAGCTAATCTCACAGCAGGCCATCTACTCATCCAACTCATCTCCACTGCAACTGCCGCCCTACTTCACACCGTACCAGTAGTGTCAATTCTCACCATAGTAGTCCTACTCCTCCTCACCATCCTAGAAGTAGCCGTAGCCATAATCCAAGCTTACGTCTTCGTCCTCTTACTCAGCCTATACCTACAAGAAAACATTTAATGGCCCACCAAGCACACTCCTACCACATAGTTGACCCAAGCCCCTGACCCATCTTCGGAGCAACCGCCGCCCTCCTCACCACCTCTGGCCTAATCATATGGTTCCACCACAACTCCACCTATCTACTGACTACAGGCCTACTGTCCATGATCCTAGTTATAATCCAATGATGACGAGATATTGTGCGAGAAAGTACCTTCCAAGGGCACCACACACCTACAGTCCAAAAAGGCCTACGATATGGCATGATCCTCTTCATCACATCCGAAGCCTTCTTCTTCCTTGGCTTCTTCTGAGCCTTCTTCCACTCCAGCCTAGTCCCCACCCCAGAACTAGGTGGCCAATGACCCCCCACCGGCATTCACCCCCTCAACCCCATAGAAGTCCCCCTATTAAACACAGCCATCCTACTAGCCTCAGGAGTTACCGTAACATGAGCCCACCATAGCATCACAGAGGCCAACCGAAAACAAGCAATTCAAGCTTTAACCCTAACCATCCTACTAGGGTTCTATTTTACAGCTCTCCAGGCCACAGAATATTACGAAGCACCATTCTCAATCGCTGATGGCATCTACGGCTCAACCTTCTTCGTCGCCACAGGATTCCACGGTTTACACGTCATCATCGGATCTTCCTTCCTATCAATTTGCCTCCTACGCCTAGTCAAATTCCACTTCACATCAAATCACCACTTCGGATTTGAAGCAGCAGCATGATACTGGCATTTCGTAGATGTCATCTGATTATTCCTCTACATATCCATCTATTGATGAGGATCCTGCTCTTCTAGTATATTAATTACAATTGACTTCCAATCTCTAGAATCTGGTGCAACTCCAGAGAAGAGCAATCAACATAATTACATTCATACTAACCTTATCAACAACCCTAGCCATTATCCTTACCACATTAAACTTCTGACTCGCCCAAATAAACCCCGAATCAGAAAAACTCTCCCCATACGAATGTGGATTTGACCCACTAGGGTCCGCCCGCCTCCCATTCTCAATCCGATTCTTCCTCAGTAGCTATCCTATTCCTACTGTTCGACCTAGAAATCGCCCTCCTACTTCCCCTTCCATGAGCTACCCAACTCCAATCCCCAATCCACACCCTTACCTGAACAGCCATTATCCTCTCACTACTTACCCTTGGCCTAATCTACGAATGAACACAGGGAGGCCTAGAATGAGCCGAATAACTAGAAAGTTAGTCTAACCAAGACAGTTGATTTCGACCCAACAAATCATAGCTCGTCCCTATGACTTTCTTTATGTCCACCCTGCACCTAAGCTTCTACTCAGCATTTACCCTAAGCAGCCTGGGACTAGCCTTTCACCGAACCCATCTAATTGCTGCCCTACTATGCTTAGAGAGCATGCTGCTCTCCATGTACATCGCCCTATCGACCTGACCAGTTGAGACACAAATAACCTCCTCAGCCCTACTACCAATACTAACACTGACATTTTCAGCCTGTGAAGCAGGAACGGGCCTCGCACTCCTAGTAGCATCCTCACGAACACACGGCTCAGACCACCTACACAATTTAAACCTCTTACAATGCTAAAAATTATCCTCCCCACAATCATACTCCTCCCAATAACCCTCCTATCTCCCCCCAAATTTCTATGAACCAATACTACTCTGCACAGCCTACTAATTGCCATCTTAAGCCTCCAATGACTAACCCAAACATACTACCCCTACAAAAACCTAACACCATGAACAGGAATTGACCAAATTTCATCACCACTGCTAGTCCTAACTTGCTGACTCCTTCCACTCATAATCATGGCCAGCCAAAACCACCTACAGCAAGAACCCATAGCTCGAAAACAAATCTTTATCTCCACCCTAATCACCGTCCAACCATTCCTTCTCCTAGCATTTTCAACAACAGAACTCATACTATTCTACATCACATTCGAAGCAACTCTAATCCCCACCTTAATCCTAATTACCCGGTGAGGAAACCAGCCCGAACGCCTCAGCGCCGGCATTTACCTGCTATTCTACACCCTCGTCAGCTCCTTACCTCTGCTAGTAACCATCCTCCATCTTCACACCCAAGCCGGAACCCTTCATCTCATAATTCTGAAACTTACCCATCCAACCATCACTAGCCCCTGATCCCAACTTCTATCAAGCCTAGCCCTATTAACAGCGTTCATAGTAAAAGCCCCCCTATATGGTCTCCACCTATGACTCCCGAAAGCCCACGTAGAAGCACCAATTGCTGGGTCAATGTTACTTGCAGCTTTACTCCTAAAATTAGGAGGCTATGGCATCATACGAATCACCCTCCTAACAGGCCCCCTACCAAACCACCTACACTACCCTTTCCTCACTCTAGCCCTATGGGGCGCCCTAATAACAAGCTCTATCTGCTTACGCCAAACAGACCTAAAATCCCTCATCGCCTACTCCTCCATCAGCCACATGGGACTAGTAATTGCCGCTAGCATAATCCAAACACACTGATCATTTGCCGGAGCAATGATCCTTATAATCGCCCACGGATTAACCTCCTCAATGCTATTCTGCCTAGCCAATACAAACTATGAACGTACACACAGCCGAATCCTGCTATTAACCCGAGGCCTACAACCTCTCCTACCCCTTATAGCTATCTGATGACTGCTTGCAAACCTCTCAAACATAGCTCTTCCTCCAACCACTAACCTAATAGCCGAACTAACCATCATAATCGCCCTATTCAACTGATCCCCTCCTACAATTATCCTAACAGGAACCGCAACCCTACTAACAGCCTCCTACACACTATTCATGCTCCTAACAACCCAACGAGGTCAACTGCCACCCCACATCACATCCCTGCAATGTTCAAACACACGAGAACACCTCCTGATAACCCTCCACATTCTCCCACTCTTACTACTCCTCCTCAAGCCAGAGCTAATTTCATGCTACCCCTCATGCAAGTATAGTTTCAACCCAAACATTAGACTGTGATTCTAAAAATAGAAGTTAAACTCTTCTTACCTGCCGAGAGGGAGGTCCGACCAGTAAGGACTGCTAATTCTTACCTCTGAGCCTAAAATCTCAGCCCTCTTACTTTTAAAGGATAACAGTAATCCACTGGCCTTAGGAGCCACTCATCTTGGTGCAAGTCCAAGTAAAAGTAATAGAAATCCAACTTCTCCTAAACTCATGCATACTCATCTCCATAGTAATTATCCTCATACCCACACTACTCCCGTTACTGTCAAACTCCCTACGAAACTCCCCCCTTACTATCACACGCACGATTAAGAGCGCCTTCCTAATAAGTCTACTACCCCTAACACTATTTATGTACTCAGGCACGGAAAGTATTGCCCTATACTGAGAATGAAAATTCATCACAAACTTTAAAATCCCAATTAGCCTCAAAATCGACCAATACTCCATCATATTTCTCCCCATCGCACTATTTGTAACATGATCCATTCTCCAATTCGCACTATGGTACATAGCATCAGACCCACACCTCACAAAATTCTTTTTCTACCTCATACTATTCCTAATCGCCATACTAACCCTCACCATCGCCAACAACATGTTCCTGCTATTCATTGGCTGAGAGGGAGTGGGAATCATATCCTTCCTCCTAATCGGCTGGTGACATGGACGAGCAGAAGCCAACACAGCAGCACTTCAAGCAGTACTATACAACCGAATTGGTGACATTGGCCTAATCCTAAGCATAGCCTGACTTGCCTCAACCCTAAATACATGAGAAATGCAAATCCCACCCTCCACCCAAACATCCATCCTTCCCCTCCTAGGCCTCATCCTAGCTGCAACAGGGAAATCCGCCCAATTCGGCCTCCACCCATGACTACCGGCAGCCATAGAAGGCCCAACCCCCGTCTCTGCCCTACTCCACTCCAGCACCATAGTTGTAGCCGGAATCTTCCTCTTAATCCGTACCCACCACATGCTAGCCACCAACCAAACCGCCCTCACCCTATGCTTATGCCTAGGTGCCCTCTCTACCCTATTCGCAGCTACCTGTGCCATTACACAAAATGACATCAAAAAAATCATTGCTTTTTCCACATCTAGCCAACTAGGGCTCATAATAGTAACTATCGGCCTAAATCTGCCACAACTAGCCTTCCTCCACATCTCAACCCACGCCTTCTTCAAAGCCATGCTATTCCTGTGCTCAGGCTCCATCATCCACAGTCTAAACGGCGAACAAGACATCCGAAAAATAGGAGGCTTACAAAAAATACTCCCAACCACTACCTCATGCCTAACCATTGGCAACCTCGCCCTAATAGGAACTCCATTCCTAGCTGGATTTTACTCTAAAGACTTAATCATTGAAAGCTTAAACACCTCCTACCTAAACACCTGAGCCCTGCTCCTAACACTCCTGGCCACATCATTTACTGCAACCTACAGCCTACGCATAACACTCCTCGTCCAAACAGGACCCACCCGTTCGCCCTCACTCACCCCAATAAACGAAAACAACCCAACAATTATCCGCCCAATCACTCGACTTGCCCTAGGCAGCATCATAGCAGGTCTACTCATCACCTCATTCACCATCCCCACAAAAACCCTCCCCATAACCATGCCAACCCTCACAAAAACCGCAGCAATCGCCGTTACCGTCCTAGGCATTGCCATAGCATTAGAACTCACAAACATAGCCCACAACCTCACCCAGCCAAAACAAACCAACCTCACTAACTTCTCCTCCATACTAGGATTCTTCAACCACCTTACGCACCGCACAGCCTCAACAAACCTCCTAACCAGCGGACAGAAAATTGCCTCCCACCTAATCGACCTCTCATGATACAAAAAAATAGGACCAGAAGGACTCGCAGACTTACAACTATCAGCAACCAAAACCACAACCCCACTCCACAATGGGCTCATCAAAGCCTACCTAGGGTCCTTCGCCCTATCAATCCTCATCGCCATCCTATATACCCACAGACCCACCAATGGCCCCAAATATCCGAAAGTCCCATCCTCTGCTAAAAATAATCAACAACTCCTTAATTGATCTGCCCACTCCCCCCAACATCTCTGCCTGATGAAACTTCGGCTCCCTCCTGGGAATCTGCCTAATAACACAAATCCTTACAGGACTCCTGCTAGCCATGCACTATACTGCTGACACATCTCTCGCCTTCTCATCCGTCGCCCACACATGCCGAAACGTACAGTACGGCTGACTACTCCGAAACCTACATGCTAACGGAGCTTCAATATTCTTCATCTGCATCTACCTACACATCGGACGAGGATTTTACTATGGATCATACCTTTACAAAGAAACCTGAAACACTGGCATTCTCCTACTCCTCACCCTAATAGCAACCGCCTTCGTGGGCTATGTCCTACCATGAGGACAAATATCATTCTGAGGGGCAACCGTAATCACTAACCTATTCTCAGCCCTGCCATATATCGGCCAAACCCTAGTAGAATGAGCATGAGGTGGCTTTTCAGTCGACAACCCCACACTAACCCGATTCTTTGCCCTACACTTCCTACTCCCCTTCGTAATTGCAGGCATCACCATAATTCATCTCACCTTCCTCCACGAATCAGGTTCAAACAACCCCCTAGGCATTGTATCAAACTGCGATAAAATCCCATTCCACCCCTACTTCACCCTAAAAGATCTCCTAGGCTTCACCCTTATACTACTCCTACTAACAACCCTCGCCTTATTTTCACCCTCCCTCCTAGGGGACCCAGAAAACTTCACACCAGCAAACCCCCTAGCCACCCCACCCCATATCAAGCCCGAATGATACTTCCTATTTGCATACGCCATCCTACGCTCAATCCCCAACAAACTGGGTGGCGTACTAGCCTTAGCAGCCTCAGTACTAATTCTCTTCCTAGCCCCATTCCTCCATAAATCGAAACAACGTACAATAACATTCCGCCCACTATCCCAAATGCTCTTCTGAATCCTAGTCGCCAACCTCCTTATCCTTACATGAATTGGAAGCCAACCAGTCGAAGATCCATTCATTACCATCGGCCAACTCGCCTCCCTCACCTACTTCACCATTATCCTAGCCCTATTCCCCATCATCAGTATGCTAGAGAACAAAATACTCAACTTCTAACACTCTAATAGTTTATACAAAAACATTGGTCTTGTAAACCAAAAACTGAAGATTACACCTCTTCTTAGAGTTGCACCCACCCATCAGAGAGAGAGGGCTCAAACCTCCATCACCAGCTCCCAAAGCTAATATTCTTATTAAACTACTCTCTGACCCGCCCCCACTAAACCGCCCGAATAGCCCCACGAGACAAGCCCCGCACAAGCTCCAACACAACAAACAGAGTTAACAATAACCCCCACCCTGCTACCAAAAATGTACCCACCCCCCATGAATAAAACAAAGCTACCCCACTAAAATCCGCTCGAACAGAAAACACACCCCCACTATCAACAGTAATCACCCCCAACTTTCAACCCTCCACTCCACTTACCATCACACCAACAGCAAGCACAGCAACAAAACCTGCCCCATACCCCAAAACACGCCAATCCCCCCAAGCCTCAGGGAACGGGTCCGCGGCCAGAGACACCGAATAAACAAAAACCACCAACATCCCCCCCAAATAAACCATGAACAACACCAACCCAACGAAAGACACACCCAAACTCATTAACCACCCACACCCCGCAACAGACGCCAACACTAATCCCACAACCCCATAGTACGGTGAAGGGTTAGATGCAACTGCCAGCGCCCCAACTACAAAACACACCCCCAAGAAAAATACAAAATAGGCCATAGCAGTTCCTGCTTGGCCTTTTTCCAAGGTCTGTGGCCCGAAAAGCCACCGTTAAACCAAATCTTAACTACAGGAACACACATGCACCCCCCCCCCCCCTACCCCCCCCATGCAATTTTGGGTTGCATTTGTTGTGTTTTATGTACGTCTGTGCACCTATTAATGCCCCCATACTATGCACATTGCACTCAGGACATTTTCTGCAATTAAGAATAGACGGGACGTGAAATTTCTCATCGACTAATAATCCACGGTGACTATTAAATGAACTCCCCTCATTTATACATAAGGACAATCAAATTCAATGGCAACAAGACATACCAGGAAATTTCCTCGAACTAAACCCTAACTAATCCCAACCTCAAATACTAACTGTACCTCCCTACGGATTTGCTTAAACCCAAGAACTTCATGGTATCCGCCCATGCAACTCAGTCCCTTTCCGCTAAAAATGTTTCTCCGAGGCTGTCCTCCCCCCTCAGGCTGCGCGCCAGGTTATTTATTAATCGTTCACCTCACGAGAAATCACCAACGCGCCGCACGTCGTGTCCTACACTACCAGCTTCAGGCCCATACTTTCCCCCTAAACCCTCGCCCATCTTGCTCTTTTGCGCCTCTGGTTCCTATTTCAGGGCCATAAGACATATTAGTACCCATCTCCTCACCTTTCACAAGACATCTGGTTGGGTCCATTGGCCCCCATCTCACCCGTGATCGCGGCATACCCAACCACTGGTACTTTTGGTCTTTTTTTTTGGGGCGTCTTCAACGTGCCCTTCCAGTGCGGCGGGTAAACTCAATCTAAGACCTGGTCATCACATGGTATATCATCAGTATTTGGTCCTCAGGTGTAATTGGCGTCATGGTCTGTGTGATATTCTAACCCAACTGTCACACTGATGCAATCTGCGAAACATATGACGTCCCCCCAGCTACGCTGTATGACCTCATTATAATGAATGCCAGGTGTACATGTTTTTTCATTATTACGTTCCCTCTGTTTTCCCTTAATAACCCATAAAACACCGATTACAAACCCATTTGTTTGTTCGATACATTTTACATCAGTACTTAAACTGCCTTAATAAACCAACTAATTCATCATTCATTCGTTTATTCATCAACAATTCCAGTAAAATTCCACCAAAACAAATACACGATATCAAACCCATTTGTTTGTTCGATACACCTTACATCAGTACTTAAACTGCCTTAACAAACCAATTCATTCATTCATTCATCATTCATTCGTTTATTCATCAACAATTCCAGTAAAATTCCACCAAAACAAATACACGATATCAAACCCATTTGTTTGTTCGATACACCTTACATCAGTACTTAAACTGCCTTAACAAACCAATTCATTCATTCATTCATCATTCATTCGTTTATTCATCAACAATTCCAGTAAACTTCCACCAAAACAAACACGTATCGTTGCAAATTTATTTATTTATTCACTTAATATTCCCTACACCGGCACTAGCATTCCCTTAATAAATTGGCCATTTTTGCCCTCAACAATTCCAGTAAACTTCCACCAAAACAAACACACAGCACTACACACCCACCTGCCCCCCAACAAACCCTATCAAGAACACCACATCACCCCAATAAACCACCCAACCCCCTACGCCTCCTTGCACACAAACAAACAAACAAACAAACAAACAAACAAACAAACAAACAAACAAACAAACAAACATAACC